GTCTTAAACTTATATTTAATTGAATTTGGACTTTGAGTTAAAATTCTTAAATGTTTTTATGGGACGAGAAGACCCTATAGAGTTTAACACCTCCTATATTATGTATTGTTATGTTTGTTTTGTATTTTAATATAATAGGTGTTTTGTTGGGGTGATGGGAGGAATGTATTTAACTCCTCTTTAGTTTAATTGTATATTTATTTATAATTTTATTTTGATCCAATTATTTTGATTATAAGATTAAATTACCTTAGGGATAACAGCGTTATCCTCCTTGAGAGTTCTTATTGGCAGGGGGGTTTGCGACCTCGATGTTGGATTAAGATGAATTTTCGGTGTAGAAGCTGAAATTTGATTAGGTCTGTTCGACCTTTAAAATCTTACATGATCTGAGTTCAGACCGGCGTGAGCCAGGTTGGTTTCTATCTATAATGTATTTTTATACCTTAGTACGAGAGGACCGGGTATTTGGAATAATTTTATTTGTATTTGATTATTATTAATGTTATTACTATTTTGGCAGATAAGTGCATTGGATTTAGAATCTATTAATGTAAGGTTTTTATCTTACAAGTAGTATATGTTGGATTTTTTTTTTATTGCCGTTGTCTTTTTATTTTTGATAATTTTTGTTATAGTTGGTGTGGCATTTCTTACTTTATTAGAGCGTAAGGTTTTAGGTTATGTTCATATTCGTAAGGGTCCCAATAAGGTTGGATTTATTGGTATTCTTCAGCCTTTTAGAGATGCTATTAAGTTATTCACTAGGGAGCAATATTTTCCTTTGGTTTCTAATTATTTAATTTATTATTTTTCTCCTGTATTTGGGTTTTTTCTTTCCCTTTTGGTTTGATTATTAATTCCTTATTTAAGTGGTTTTATTTCTTTTGAGTTGGGTTTATTATTTTTTTTGGCTTGTACTAGACTTGGTGTTTATACTGTTATAATTGCTGGTTGGTCTTCTAATTCTGGTTACTCTTTATTAGGTGGTCTTCGTGCTTTAGCTCAGACTATTTCTTATGAAGTTAGATTGGCTTTTATTTTACTTTCATTTGTTGTCTTGGTGTGTAGATATAATTTAGCTTATTTTTATTTCTTTCAAGTTTATTTGTGATTAATTTTCTTCTCTCTTCCTTTATCATTTGTTTGATTTATTTCCTGCTTAGCTGAAACTAATCGCACTCCTTTTGATTTTGCTGAAGGTGAATCGGAGCTTGTGTCTGGGTTTAATGTTGAGTATGGCGCTGGGGGTTTTGCTTTAATTTTTTTGGCTGAGTATGCTAGTATTCTTTTTATGAGTGTGTTATTTTGCATTGTTTTCTTAGGTAGAGACCTTTATTCATTCTTTTTTTATATTAAGCTTACTTTTATTTCTTTTATATTTATTTGGGTTCGTGGCACTTTGCCTCGGTTTCGTTATGATAAGTTGATGTATTTAGCTTGGAAGAGATTTTTGCCTCTTTCGTTAAATTATCTTTTGTTTTTTGTTGGTGTTAGGTGCTTTATTTTTTCTTTATTTTAGTGTATTAATTTGAGTATGCAAGTTAATAGGAGATTTAAACTCCTTTCACAATGTTTTCAAGACATTGGGCTTATTTCTTGTGGCTTTTTAACTTTAATCTGTTATTTTGTCTCATAACTTAGTTGTTATAGGGTTTATTGCGTAATATATAAAGTAAATTGTTGTTAGGATTTGTCCTGTTAAAATATATGGGTCTTCTACCGGCCGAGCTCCAATTCATGTTAGTAGGATTACAGTGTTTGTTATTGTTCAGAATATTACTTGGTTGATTGGATAAAATTGTATTCCCCGGAATTTGGATTTATTAGTTGGTAAGATAAATAGGATTGCAATTGATATTGCTAGGGCAATTACTCCTCCTAGTTTATTTGGAATTGATCGTAGAATTGCGTATGCAAATAGAAAGTATCATTCTGGTTGGATATGTACTGGTGTTACTAAGGGGTTGGCAGGGGTGAAATTGTCTGGGTCTCTTAGAAAATATGGTTCTATTAGGGTTAGTGCTGTTAATATTATTAATGCGATTATAAATCCTAATAGGTCTTTTACTGTAAAGTATGGGTGGAATGGAATTTTATCTGTATTTTTATTTAATCCTAATGGATTGTTTGATCCTGTTTGGTGTAAGAATAGTAGGTGGATCAATACTATGGCTGTAATTACAAAAGGTATTAGGAAGTGTAGTGCGAAAAATCGTGTAAGGGTTGCATTGTCTACTGCAAATCCACCTCATACTCATTGAACGATTTCATTTCCTATATAAGGAATTGCTGATAGTAGATTTGTAATTACAGTTGCTCCTCAGAATGATATTTGTCCTCATGGTAATACGTATCCTATAAATGCTGTTGCTATAGTTAAGAATAGGATTACTACTCCAACAGATCATGTGTGTATGAAGTTGTATGATCCATAATATATATTTCGTCCAGTGTGTAGGTAAATGCAAATGAAGAATAGTGATCCCCCATTTGCATGTAGTGTTCGTAGAAGTCATCCATAATTAACGTCTCGGCAAATGTGTCTTACTCTGTTGAATGCAAGGTCGATGTTTGGGCAATAGTGTATGGCTAGAAATATCCCAGTTGCAATTTGTGCTACTAGGCATATTCCTAATAGTGATCCGAAGTTTCATCATCTGCTGATTGTGGATGGTGTTGGTAGATCTACTAGTGCGTTATTTGCAATTTTAAATAAGGGGTGGTTATTTCGTGTAGGTTTATTCATTATCTTGTGTGTCGTAATGGTCCCTTTGATACATTAATGATGTTTACTACTACGATTAGTGTTATTAGTATATATAATACTAGTAGTGTTGTTATAGTACCTATTATTTGGTTGTATATGACTGTTGTGGTGGTTATGATTTCATTTTCTATTATTGTGTCGTGGTTATTTATCTCTTTATTGTTGATTGTGTTTGATATAATGGGTGTTAGGATGGGTAGTGTTAGTATTATTATTGTTAATATTTTATTTGATGGTGAGAATATTTCGTTTGATGCTAGTCTTGTTATGTATATAAAGAGTACTAATATACCTCCAATTATGATTATAAATAAAATGTATGAGAATCAGAATCTTTTATATATTGTTCCTCTAATTAGGCATACTATTGTTGTTTGTATTAGTAATAGTATTCCCATTGCTATAGGATGTTTTATTTGTGTAAATATTATTCTTGTTAGAGTTCTTAGGGATATAAGTAGATTTATTATGTCAGGGGGTATTTTATTTAAAATGTTAGTTTTGGGGATTAATGATATGGTTATTATTGCCTTTCCTCTGAAGTTTTAAAAGGTTATTCCTTATTTTTGATTTACAAGACCAATATTTTTATTAAATTATTAAAACTTAATGCCAATGTGGTTATATTTTTTTGTTGTTTATGTTTGTGGTATTTGGGCTTTCTCTTCTAGTCGTAAGCATTTGCTTATTACTTTGCTTAGATTAGAGTTTGTTGTATTGGTTCTTTATTTCTCTATTTATTTTTATTTATGTAGTTTTAATTATAGTTTGTTTTTTGTTGTTTATTTTCTGGTCTTTTCCGTTTGTGAGGGGTCATTGGGTTTGTCTATTTTGGTTTCTATAATTCGTAGTCATGGTAATGACTATTTTCAGTCTTATAGAGTTCTTCAATGTTAAGGTTTCTTTGTTTTTTGATTTTTTTAACCCCCTTGTGTATGATTTCTGAGCTTTGGTGATTGATTAGTTCTTTATTATTTTTTATTTCTTTTATTTATTTATTTTTCTTTCCTTATTTTTTTTGTTGAAGTGGGTTGGGCTATATATTTGGTTGTGATTTAATTTCTTATGGTCTTATTCTTCTTAGTTTGTGAATTTGTGTTCTTATAATTTTGGCTAGAGAATCTATTTTCCGTTTAGGTTACTTTTCTGGTCTTTTCCTTTTTGTTGTTATTATTCTTACTATTATGCTTTATTGTACTTTTAGAAGAATTGGTCTACTTTCTTTTTATATTTTTTTTGAAAGTAGACTAATTCCCACTTTGTTTTTAATTTTGGGCTGGGGGTATCAACCCGAGCGTATTCAGGCCGGTATTTATTTATTGTTTTATACATTGTTGGCTTCTCTCCCATTACTTGTTGGTATTTTATTTGTTTATAATTCTATAGGGTCTTTGTGTTTATTTATGTTGTGTGAGGGTAAAATTTTAGTTGGTAGTTTATTTTATGTTTGTATAATTTTTGCCTTTTTGGTTAAAATACCTATATTTATGGTTCATTTATGACTTCCTAGGGCTCACGTTGAGGCTCCCGTTTCTGGTTCTATGATTTTAGCTGGTATTTTATTGAAGTTGGGTGGTTATGGTCTTCTTCGTATTTTCCCCCTTTTGTTTAAGTTTGGTTTTAGGTTTAGATTTATTTGGGTTTCTTTAAGTTTAGTTGGTGGTCTTTTTGTTAGTTTATTTTGTATGCGACAGACTGATTTAAAGTCATTGATTGCTTACTCTTCTGTAGCTCATATAAGTATAGTTATTGGTGGTATTATAACTATAAGTTATTGGGGAGTTTGCAGATCATTTGCTTTGATGGTAGCTCATGGTTTGTGTTCTTCTGGCCTTTTTTGTCTTTCTAATATTACTTATGAACGGTTTGGTAGACGAAGTCTTTTGGTTAATAGGGGTTTAATTAATTTAATGCCTAGAATAACTATATGGTGATTTTTATTGAGAGCGTGTAATATGGCAGCTCCACCATCACTTAATCTTCTTGGTGAGATTGGTTTATTGAGTGGTTTAGTTTCTTGATCTTGATGTCTTATATTTGTTTTAATTTTTCTTTCATTTTTTAGTGCTGCCTATACTCTTTATTTATATTCTTATAGTCAGCATGGGATTATTTATTCTGGTTTATATTCCTGTTCTTTAGGATATATTCGTGAATTTTTATTGTTATTTTTACATTGACTCCCTTTGAACTTAGTTATTTTAAGGGTGGATGTTGCTGTTTTTTGGGTTTAAATTTTATCTAAATAGTTTAAGTGTAAAATGTTGGTTTGTGGTGCCAGTGATATAGTTGTATTTTGGATTTGTTATGTCTATTTGTTTTGTTAGATTTATTTTTTTGTTTCTATTGGGCTTGTTTTGTTGTTTTTGTGGAGTGTATTTTATTATAAATGATTTGGTTTATTTTATTGATTGGAATATTATTACATTAAATGGAAGATCTGTTATTATGACTTTTTTATTTGATTGGATATCATTGTTATTCATGGGTTTTGTTTTTATTATTTCTTCTTTGGTTATTCTTTATAGAGATGATTATATGTTTGGTGATTTAAATGTTGTTCGTTTTATTTTATTGGTTTTAATGTTTGTTGTTTCTATAATGTTTTTAATTATTAGTCCGAATATTATTAGTATTTTATTAGGTTGAGATGGTCTAGGTTTGGTTTCTTATTTATTAGTAATTTATTACCAGAACGTTAAGTCTTATGGTGCTGGTATATTAACTGTTTTATCTAATCGTATTGGTGATGTTGCTTTACTGATAGTTATTGCTTGAATAATTAATTTTGGTAGTTGGAGTTTTATTTATTATTTGGATTTTATATCAGGCTCTATTGAGATAGAGTTGATTTCTTTTCTTGTTGTTTTGGCTGCTATAACTAAGAGTGCTCAAGTTCCTTTTTCTTCTTGGTTGCCTGCGGCAATGGCTGCTCCTACTCCCGTTTCTGCTTTAGTACACTCTTCTACTTTGGTTACTGCGGGTGTTTATTTGCTTATTCGATTTAGTCCATCTTTTAGATATTGATTAAATGGTATTTTATTACTTGTTTCTGCCTTGACCATATTTATAGCAGGTCTTGGGGCCAATTTTGAATTTGATTTGAAGAGGATTATTGCTTTATCTACTTTGAGACAATTGGGTTTAATAATTATAACAATTTCTATTGGGCTTTCCGGTTTAGCCTTTTTTCATTTGTTAACTCATGCTTTATTTAAGGCTTTATTGTTTATATGTGCTGGTGGAGTTATTCATTCTATAGGGGATTCTCAGGATATTCGTTTTATAGGTGGTTTGTCTGTTTATATGCCATTTACTTCTTCAAGTTTGATGGTTTCTAATTTTGCTCTTTGTGGTATGCCATTTTTGGCTGGTTTTTATTCTAAGGATTATATTTTAGAGATATTTTCTATGAGATACATTAATATTTTTGGTTTTTTATTGTTATTTTTGTCTACAGGTTTAACAGTTTGTTATTCCTTTCGTTTGTTTTATTTTGTTATGTGTGGTGATTTTAATTTTGTTTCTTCTTATTCTATAATTGAAACTAATTATAGTATGGTGTTTGGTATAATTGGTTTATTGGTTATGTCTATTTTTGGTGGTGGTTCTCTTATATGATTAATTTGCCCTACTCCTTCTGTTATTTGTTTACCTTATTATTTAAGGTTTCTTACCTTGTTTGTTGTCTTTGTGGGAGGATGGCTTGGTTATGTAATGGCTGGTTTTGCTTTTGGTGATAGTTTAATTTCTGTTCATTTGTATAGAACTTCTTTGTTTGTTGGTTCTATGTGGTTTATACCCTTTTTTTCTACTTATGGTGTATCATTTGGTCCTTTGGGTCTTGGGTATAAGGCGACAAGCGTTTTTGATTCTGGTTGAATGGAATATTTTGGTGGTCAAGGTTTATATTGAGTTCTTTTTAATCTCGGTAAAGTTAATCAGTGGTTTCAATATAATAGTTTAAGGATGTTTTTGGGATTTTTCGTTATGTGGATTATTATTTTATTATTTTTTCTGATCTATTACTTGAATAGCTTATGTTTAGGGCGCAACATTGAAGATGTTGATGAGGTAATTAATTACCTTTAAGTATTTATAAAAGTTTTCTTTGTCTTTACAGTGAAAATGTAATGTTTATATCTAAACTACATAAATAAGAAGTGTAAACGGATTTTAACCGCTATAGTGATAAGTTAGCAGCATTCACTTTTCTATCACTTCCTTAACTGGAATATTAATTCAATTTTATCATTAACAATAATATACCTCTATCTTTGGTTTCAGTTAATTTAAAGTGAGGATAAATAAATTTATCTAAGGTCAGGTCGAAACTGATTGCAATGTTTGCTTCTCACTTATGTTTATATTGAGGCTAACTATTTAAATGATAGTACTTTTTGAATGCAACTCAAATGTTATTTTTAACTATAGTCCCGTTTAATTTCTTCATTCTAATGATCCTTGGTTTCATTCATGGTATAATCCAATGATTAGAATTAGTAGGAATACTGATCTAACTATCATTCATGATTTTATATTAGATGTTGATATAATGATTGGTATTGGTAATAGAAGGGCAATTTCTACATCAAAAATTATGAAGATTACTGCAATTAAGAAGAATCGTGATGAGAATGGTAGGCGTGCTGAGTTTTTAGGGTCAAACCCACACTCGAATGGGGATCTTTTTTCCCGATCTTCATTAATTTTCTTTGAGATTAGTGTTGCTAGTAATATAATGGCTGATGATAGTAGGATGGTTATTGTTGATGCTGCTATAATTATTATTATTATTTATCTTGTTTTCACAAATTTCTTGATTGGAAGTCAAGTATACTTTCTTGTATTAGATAAATATTATTTTATCTTCCTCATCAGTAGATTGAGATGTATAGGAATAATCAAACTACGTCCACGAAATGTCAATATCATGCTGCTGCTTCAAATCCAAAGTGGTGGTTTGATGAGAAATGTAGTGTTATGTGTCGTAGAAGACATGTAGTTAGGAATGTTGTTCCAATAATTACGTGTAGTCCGTGAAATCCTGTTGCTACAAAAAATGTTGACCCGTATGCTGAATCAGCAATTGTGAAAGGTGCTTCAAGATATTCGTATGCTTGAAGTGCAGTAAAATATAATCCCAACAATACAGTGAAGAATAATCCTTGAGTTGCTTGTGTGGCGTTATTTTCTAGTAGACCATGATGGGCTCATGTTACAGTTACTCCTGATGCTAATAGGATTGCTGTATTTAGTAAAGGTACTTGTATTGGGTTGAATGGTTGAATTCCTGTTGGTGGTCAAGTTGATCCTAGTTCAATTGTAGGTGATAATCTGGTGTGGAAGAATGCTCAGAAAAATGATACAAAGAATAGGATTTCTGATACAATAAATAGAATTATCCCTCATCGTAATCCCCTTGTTACTATTTTTGTGTGTAATCCTTGATATGTTCCTTCTCGAGTTACATCTCGTCATCATTGGATTATAGTTAGTACGGTAATAATTGCTCCAATTCTTAATAGGGAATCGTCATATTGATGGAATCATTTGATTAGTCCCATTAATGTAACTATTGCTCCAATAGCTCCTGTGAGTGGTCATGGTCTTTTGTTTACTATATGGAATGAATGATTTTCATGTATTGACATTAATTGACTTCTCTAGAGTATAATGTTCTTAGGATTGCAAATACATATGATTGAATTACAGCCACTGCTGCTTCTAGGATTAATAAAAGGATTTGTGCGATGATTAGTACTCTTAGCATGGTGTTTCTTATTGATGGTCCATTATTACCTAGTAAAGTTAATAATAAGTGGCCTGCAATTATGTTTGCTGTTAAACGTACTGCTAGTGTTCCAGGTCGAATTAGATTACTAATAGTTTCGATGACTACTATAAAGGGTATTAATAGGGTTGGTGTACCTTGAGGTACTAAATGTTCAAATATGTGGTTGGTATTTTTGATTCATCCAAATAATATGAATCTTATTCATAAAGGTAAGGCTAAAGTTAATGTAAGTGTTAAATGTCTTGTTCTTGTGAAGATGTATGGGAATAGTCCTAGGAAATTATTTATTAAAATCATTAGGAATAGTGATGTTAAGATAAATGAATTTCCTTTATTTTCGTTTCCTTTTCTTAGAATGGTTTTTATTTCTTGGTGGAGTTTATTTATTAGTAGGCTTATTATTATATTATTTCGTGATGGGATTAATCAAACTCTTGTTGGGATTAATAGGATTCCAATAGCTGTTCTTATTCAGTTTAGTGATAAATTATTAATTTCTGTTGCTGGATCAAAGATTGAGAATAGATTGCTTATCATTTTCAGTTTATTTTGTTAATATTGATAATTTTCTTTCTCTTGATTTGTTTGCTTGATGATTGGATAAAATAGTTTATGATGTTAAATATTAGGAATGTTATTAGGAAGGTAATGTATAGTATTGTTCATTCTATTGGTATTATTTGAGGTATAAAAGGATATCTTCTGATTATTTCAGTTTGACATTCTGATGTTATACGATTAACTAATCCTTTGTCATCAGAGATATTTGCTAAGATACCATAAACTGGTTTAAGAGACCATTACTTGCTTTCAGTCACCTGATGATTCTCTTATCTTTGATACTCAGTTAATGAATTGATTTGTTGATACTCTTTCAATTACGATTGGTATAAATCTATGATTTGCTCCGCAGATTTCTGAGCACTGTCCATAAAGAATACCAGGACGATTGATTGAGAAACTGGTTTGGTTTAGTCGTCCTGGTGTGGCATCTGTCTTTACTCCAAGTCTTGGAACTGCTCATGAATGTAAAACGTCTGCTGCTGTTACAATTATTCGAATTGGTGAGTTTATTGGTAAGACAATTCGATTATCTGTATCTAGTAGTCGGAATGTGTTTGTTTGTTGATCTTCTTGTTGTACTATATATGAGTCGAATTCAAGTTTTATGAAGTCTGAGTATTCATAACTTCAATATCATTGGTGTCCTACTGTTTTTAATGTTACTACTGGATTGTGAATTTCATCTATTAGGTAAAGTAACCGAAGGGATGGGATTGCAATGAATACTAAAATGATTGCAGGTGCAATTGTTCAAACGGTTTCAATTATTTGCCCTTCTAAAATAAATCGTCTGGTTTGTTTATTCAGGATAATTCTAATTATGGTATAAAATACTGTTGTGATAATTATTAATATAATTATAAGTGCATGGTCATGGAAGTAAATTAACTGTTCTATCACTGGTGATGCTCTATCTTGTAGTGTTATATTTAATCATGTTGTCATTGATTTCTAATGAAAGTTGACAACTTTATTTGTGGAGCTTAAATCCAATGCACTTATCTGCCACGTTAGAGTGGTAGATGTTGGATTAGATTAACGAAATGGTTGGAAGTTCTGAGTATCTATGCTCTGCTGGAGGAAAGTTTTGTAATCATTCTACTGAATTTCTTGTATGAGTGGGGAATAGAATTGATCGGTTTGATGTGATTCTTTCTCATATGATGAATAGGAATATCATTACACTCACAAATGAAATCGTTGAACCTATTGATGAGATAATGTTTCATGTGGTATAGGCATCTGGGTAGTCTGAATATCGTCGTGGCATACCTGCTAGTCCTAGGAAGTGTTGTGGGAAAAATGTTAAATTTACTCCTACAAATATAACGGCAAATTGGGCCTTTAATCATTTTGGGTTTATGGTAAGTCCAGTAAATAAGGGGAATCACTGGACAAACCCTCCTATGATTGCAAATACTGCTCCTATAGATAAAACGTAATGGAAGTGTGCTACGACATAATAGGTGTCATGTAATACAATGTCGATTGATGAGTTTGCTAGTACTACACCGGTAAGGCCTCCTATTGTGAATAGGAATACAAACCCTAGGGCTCATAAGCAAGCTGCGCTATATGTTATTCGGGTTCCATATATTGTTGCAAGTCATCTGAAGATTTTAATCCCTGTAGGTACTGCAATGATTATTGTTGCTGATGTAAAATATGCTCGTGTATCAACGTCTATTCCTACTGTGAATATGTGATGTGCTCAAACTACGAATCCTAGCAGTCCAATTGCTATTATGGCAAAGATTATTCCTAGGTTTCCAAATGCTTCCTTCCTTCCTCTTTCGTGGCAAATAATGTGTGAGATCATACCAAATCCTGGTAGAATTAGAATGTATACTTCAGGGTGTCCGAAGAATCAAAATAAATGTTGGTATAGAATGGGATCTCCACCTCCTGCTGGATCAAAGAATGATGTATTTAGGTTGCGATCTGTTAGTAGTATTGTAATTGCTCCTGCTAGAACTGGTAGGGATAGAAGTAGTAATAGAGCAGTAATGGCAATTGATCATACAAATAGAGGGATTCGTTCAGGTTTCATACTCTTTGGCTTTATGTTAATTGTTGTTGTAATAAAGTTTACTGCCCCAAGAATAGATGATACTCCTGCTAAGTGTAAAGAGAAGATGGCTAGGTCTACAGATGCTCCGGCATGAGCGATTCCTCTGGCAAGTGGGGGGTAAACAGTTCATCCGGTTCCTACACCACTTTCTACTGTTCTACTAGTAAGAAGAAGGGTTAGTGATGGGGGTAATAATCAGAAGCTTATGTTGTTCATTCGTGGAAATGCTATGTCTGGTGCCCCAAGTATTAGTGGTACTAATCAATTTCCAAATCCTCCAATTATGATTGGTATGACTATGAAGAAAATTATGACGAAGGCATGAGCTGTTACAATGACATTGTAGATTTGATCATCTCCAATTAAGGATCCTGGTTGTCCTAGTTCTGTTCGAATAAGCATTCTTAAAGAAGTTCCTACCATTCCTGATCAGGCTCCGAATACAAAGTATAGTGTTCCAATATCTTTGTGGTTAGTTGAGAAGAATCATCGGGTGAAGATTAGTGGGATGGCTGAGTTATTAGGCGGTAGGCTGTAAATCTATTTAGGAGCATTAATGTGTTCTTCCACTATTTGTTGGGCCTTGTATTCATTTTGTGATTATAGAATGCAATTCTGTAGGGGTGAGTTGATGGGACTTACCAAGGCCTAAAGGAAAGCCCCTTTATTTATAGCTTTGAAGGTTATTAGTTTTGAATGTTTAACTTAAGGCCTTTAAATTTAGCTAATGTTGGTGATGATTGTGCAAGCTGTTAGACCTATAAGGGAGATTGAGGATAGGATTAGTGCTCAGGAGTTTTTGATTGATTTGTTTTTGTAGAATTTTAAATTTCATTTTGGCTCTGCGCTTAGGATTATGAAGCTTGAATAGGAAATTTTTAGGTAGTAGTATAGTGTGATTAATGATGTCACTACTACAATAACTGCTAGTGGGGCCAAGTTATTTGCAATTATGGTTTGGATGACAATTCATTTTGGCAGGAATCCAAGGAATGGTGGAAGCCCGCCTAGAGACAATAGTGATGTAAACATTATGAATTTGATTATTGTGATATCCTTATTCGTTATCATAGTTTGGTTAATAAATGATACTCCTGATAATTTAATAGCTAACACTACTGTTAGTGCTAGAATTGAGTAGATTATAAAGTACATTATCCATATATTTTCGCTTGTAATCAGCGCAATTAATATTCATCCTGTGTGATTGATGGATGAATAGGTCAGGATTTTTCGTATTGAAGTTTGGTTTAATCCCCCAATTGATCCTACAATTGTAGATATCAAAATAATTGTTAATACGAAGGTATTAATTTCAATTAGGTATGATAACAATATCAATGGGGCGGCTTTCTGCACTGTTATTAGCAGTGCACAATTTTCTCATCTTAATCCCTCTATTACTCCTGGAAATCATCAGTGGAGTGGCGCAGCTCCACTTTTTAACAGGAGAGGGGTAGAAATTACCATTGGCGTGTATGGGTTTCTATCAAACGAGAATAAATCTTCCATTATTGTTTTTATCACTACTATAAATAAAAGTGTTGCCGAGGCTAACACTTGCACAATGAAGTACCTCAATGAGGCCTCTGTATTGTATATGTTTTGGACATTGGACATTAAAGGGATAAACGATATTAGATTGATCTCCAGGCCAATTCATGCTCCGAGCCATGAATTGGAGGATACAGATACTAATATACCCCCTGCTAAGGTAATTAGCAGGAGGACTTTTGTAGAGTTGTTGGGCATTAGAGAAGAGAGTTTTATACTCTATTTATGGGGTATGAACCCATTAGCTTAATTTAGCTTACTTTTCTATATTGAATGCTTGTTTATTACATCTTGGTGTATGGTGCACGGTAGCTTTTGATGCTTGATGGTAATAGTTTGATTCTGTTAGATGTAATGAAGGTAGATGATTTACTACATATTTTATCCTATCACGATAGTCCTTTAATTCAGGCTCTCCATT